TTCTGTTTGTATTCAAAGATATCTAAACTGATACAAGACCAGAATAAATATTAGGAGGACTCTTCCGACCAGATAAAAATCGATAATTGTCAGCAAAGTTGTTTCTTTATTTGTATTTGTTCTTAATTTAATTAAATTTTATTTTTATTTAATTAAATTAATTTTAAAAATTTCGAATTTGGAATTAGATTTTTTCTTTTTTTCTTCAAATCCAAAAATTCCTCTTTTTTTATACATAGGTCGTCGATTCGGCATTGGATAAAAAAGGCAGAGTGCCCTTTTCTTTCTAGTAAATGGTTCAAATCCTTTTATCGATATGAGTGTTCTATATCAGATAAATTACCAACTATTCATTTTGAAAACATTTCAGTACTAATGTAGTCGTAGAAAGAGTACCATGTTTTGCCTGGACTTCAAACAGTTTAGCTTTAACCATGTTAATGGTCTCACATTATTGGTTGATAGAGAATCAAAGTTGATTTACCAATAAGTTACGAAATGCTATGGTTCTTACATATGATTTTTGAATTTATTCAGAAGTAATTCGTCGAGATCGTGCACCTTTTTTCCTATTTATCCTAAATATACTATAACTATAAATAACTATAAATAAAGTAAAATGCAGCCGGATGGATCCAACCTATTCTTGAAATACACAACCCGCACACACTCCCTTTCCAAAAAAAATCAATACACCAATCACTACACTTAGATTTATTGGATTTGTTGCTAAAATATCGGTATTAAACCCGAAACCCCCGGCGGATGGCCAATGGCGTGAGAAAACGAAAGAATCGGTTACATTTTTCATATGCTTTCCTCTTATAGATAGGACTGACAAAGAACAAAGTTCTTTTTCTATTACTTCGCTCGCCCCTTTCTTTTTTGATCAATTTATTTATTTTTAATTGAATTTCCCCCTTTTTAATGGGAATAGATTAAATCTAGTAATTTCATTTAGGTTAGGTCTTAGGTCTCATTTCAATTGCAAAATATATCGTTTGTGGAAACGTTTCCTAAAAGGAAAAAGGTTTCCATTGTACTAAGCTAAGGACGGGAAGGAAGAAAGCGAGTGATCTAGTAATTCCTCATCCTCAAAGCAGTCCTTCTTGGAGTCTCAACAAATAAGTAATTATAGGAGTAAAGTGTTGATATAATTCGAAGAAGCAAACGACAATTTAATTTCAAGTTAATAAAGAAAAAAAGTAAAATAAGTATGTAATCTAAGGTACTTTTTTACATTTCTAGATTAAACAAAAGGATTCGCAAATAAAAGCGCTAATGCCACAACCAGTCCGTAAATTGTTAAAGCTTCCATAAAAGCTAGACTAAGCAATAAAGTACCTCGTATTTTACCCTCTGCTTCTGGTTGTCTCGCAATACCCTCTACAGCTTGGCCTGCAGCAGTACCTTGACCAACTCCGGGTCCAATAGAAGCAAGTCCTACAGCCAATCCAGCAGCAATAACGGAAGCGGCAGAAATCAGTGGATTCATGGTAAGTTCCTCGCACCAAAAAAAAGAAATGGTTAATGATACAATCAACCAATGAATTATTACTTAATTTTATCATTAAGTTTGATCATTAAGATCTATTGGGTCGGAGTAACTAAAAACTAATGATAATATTACTGAATCGTCAGAACTACTTTGATATCTCGTTTTTTGTTTCTACCCATGATGAAGTTTTTGTAAATCCATATACATACGGCTCTAGTTATTGCATTTCTTTCTTTCCAACCATTCTTTCATTCCATCTTTCGTTCTTTACTCTTCTATATCCTTGAGTTCATCTGTTTTTTCATCCAATCCACAATCACAAATGAAACAGAAGAAAGGACTTGACTTATCTTGTAATCCATCTAATCTAAATGCAGTAAACTGCAACCAAATCAATATATGCAATCATCAATATATGCAATGGATATCAATATGATCGATATCAACGATATCAATATATCAATATAACGATATCAATATGTATATCAATACATATATATATCTTTTTTTTTATTTATTTTGCTTTATTTATTTTGCTATATATATTGCTATCTATATATATTGCTATATATATATATTACATATATATATAGCATATAGTTAGATATATATATAGTTAGTTAGTATATAGGTAAGGCATAAGGACTTCTATTTATATATAGATAGGACTATATAACTAGTGAATATCTAATATTACATATACATATTACATATACATTTCTTTCTTCCATAACGTAAACTGGCCACATTTTATATTGAATCGGATTATAGAATCATTCCTCGAAACCCACACAAAAAGTGGCTGGACTTATAGACATTACATACATCTAGCGTGACCTCCCCAACCCATCTTTTTTTTTACAATTCCGTAATATCGTTCATCTTCTCTCCTACGACTCTAGGTCATATATTCATACGTATTTATATCTATTATGTTCTCCAACCAAGCAGATTATCTTGAACCATGCATGAATTGGGATAAGCTAAAAAAAAAGACTATTTCGAAAACTAGTTAATGATGACCCTCCATGGATTCGCCTATATAAGCCGCGGCTAACGTTGCAAAAATAAGAGCTTGAATACCACTTGTAAATAATCCAAGAAACATGACAGGTATAGGAACTACTGAAGGGACTAAAGAAACAAGAACAACAACTACTAATTCATCAGCCAATATATTCCCGAAAAGTCGAAAACTAAGAGATAAAGGTTTTGTGAAATCTTCTAGGATGTTAATTGGTAAAAGTATTGGAGTTGGTTTGATGTATTTCTCGAAATAACCCAACCCTTTTTTGGTAAGACCTGCATAAAAATATGCCACTGACGTGGGTAAAGCTAAAGCAACAGTAGTATTTATATCATTCGTGGGCGCAGCTAACTCCCCATGAGGTAACTGTATGATTTTCCAAGGTAAAAGAGCACCTGACCAATTAGAAACAAAAATAAATAGGAACATAGTTCCAATAAAGGGAACCCAAGGTCCATATTCTTCTCCAATCTGGGTTTTGCTCAAGTCTCGAATAAATTCAAGGACATATTCAAAGAAATTCTGACCGTCGGTCGGAATGGTTTGTGGATTCCGAACAGCTATGATGGCTGAACCTAACAAGATAGCAATTACGACCCAAGAAGTGATAAGTACTTGGGCATGGATTTGTAAACCTCCTATTTGCCAATAGAAATGTTGGCCTACTTCTACACCCGATATATCGTATAACCCCTTGAGTGTTTTAATGTAACATGGTATAACATTCATATTGTCCTCTGATAGAAATTGAACTTAAAAAAAGGAATTAGTTTGATTCAACCATTTCTTTCTCAACTCACCAACTTGAATCATTAATCATATATTTAGGATACCAAGAAATCACATAACATCATAATATATATAAATATCCCCAGTTCTTTTTTTTTATCTATTTTCAAAAATAAAAAAAAAAGTAACCGATCCAATAAATCTATGGAGTTGCCCAATAATTAACATTAACTAATTTTATTATTCTTAATCTTAATCATAATCAACGATTTCTTATATAGCTAGAACGACCTTCACAAATTGCGGATACTAATTTGTTAAGAATCAATCGAATTGAAGCTATAGCGTCATCGTTGGCTGGAATCGAAATATCTGCAAGATCTGGGTCACAATTTGTATCGATTAAACAAATCGTCGGAATCCCCAAAATGGCACATTCTCGAAGAGCCGTATATTCTTCTTGCTGATCAACGATGATCACAATATCAGGCAATCCCGTCATATATTTGATCCCACCGAGATATGTTTGCAAGGTAGATAATTTTCTCTTCAACATTGCTGCATCTCTTTTGGGGAGACGGTTGAGTTTCCCCATCTTTTCTTCTGCTCTTAAGTCCCTGAACTTATAAAGTCTCGTTTCTGTAGTGGACCAATTCGTTAACATACCACCGAGCCATTTTTGATTAATAAAATGAGACCGAGCCCTTATTGCAGCTGATGCTACTGAATCCGATGCTTTATTTTTGGTACCGACGATTAAGAAGTTTTTTCCCCTACTTGCTGCATCAAAAACTAAATCACAGGCTTCTGATAAAAAACGAGCAGTTCTAGCGAGATTTGTAATATGAATACCTTTACGCTTTGCAGAAATGTAAGGGGCCATTCTAGGATTCCATTTCTTAGTACCATGACCAAAATGAACTCCTGCTTCCATCATCTCTTCCAAATTGATGTTCCAATATCTTCTTGTCATTTTTTCCCACACTTCCTTTTTGTTTTTTCTTTTTCGTATTATTAACAAAGAGACGAGGTACCTTGAAATAAATAATTGTTCCGATGGAACCTTCTACCGGGGATTGACCATTGATACACGGCACAAACCATAAATTTTTTTAATTACTTATTTTATTTATTACCAAATCCATAATCAGACCAGTATAGTTAAAAGATAGTTAAAGTGAAAATGAATCCGCTCTTAGGAATCATTAAATCGCATAAATTATTGTTCTGATGTCTCATGTAAATTTGTCTCATGGAAATTGTTTGTCGCGTAAGAACAAAATAATTCTCTATGGTGTAACAAAATATCTCCCATTTCCAACTCGAATAGATTTTTTCTTTTGATTTCCAAATAAATGTTTTTGTCTTGCCTTGAACGGTGCACAAATTTTTGGAATCCGGTACCAACAGGTATAATCCCCCCCAGAACAACGTTCTCTTTCAGGCCTTTCAACCAATCAATACGACCTCGTAGAGCAGCTTTTGCTAAAACTCGAGCGGTTTCTTGAAAACTTGCTTCGGATATGAAACTTTGAGTATTCAGAGACGCTCTTGTTATTCCCAATGAGATTGCCCGATAACAGATCGATTCGTCCAAAGCGCGCCCTGCTCGTTCCGCTCGCAACAATCCGATTAATTCTCCAGGCGAAAAAACATTAGACATTCCATCTTCTGAAACCAACACTTTTGATGTTACTTGACGTACAATAATCTCTATATGTCTATTATGGATCTGTACCCCCTGGG